ATAAACCTCAGCTTCACGAAATAATATCTTCTACCAAGAAATTCACCGAGGAAGCGGAAGCCATTTTGAAAGAAGCTATTCAGGAACAGATGGAACGCTTTCTACTTCAGGAACAAGCATAAAAATTAGATATTATTTTATTTTGATTTTAGAATATTTTAATATTAAATAATTTCATATATTAAATAAAATATAAGTATCTCGGATTCAATGAAAATTATTCAAAAAATATTTCTTGACATAGAAATATAGAAATCAAAAAAATATATATTATATATTTATATATATGGAAAAAAATTGCGTCCAATAGGATTTGAACCTATACCAAAGGTTTAGAAGACCTATGTCCTATCCATTAGACAATGGACGCCTTTCATTCCTATTTGTTTTCGTATTTTTTACTTCGAATCTCTTGTTCGTAAAAAAAAATAAATAGCGGATTGTATGTGAGCAAATTTCGGCAATTACGTATTCAATTCAATGATAGATTAAGATGAAATTATGAATTGAATTTTAAAAATAATAAAAAGAGAAAGCGGGTAGCGGGAATCGAACCCGCATCGTTAGCTTGGAAGGCTAGGGGTTATAGTCGACGTCGATTCATCATTTTTAACGTCTCTAATTCAAAACCGAACATGAAACTTTTATTTCATTCGGCTCCTTTATGGTAGATGGATAATTTCCCCGATTTAAGACGTAACTGAAAAAAAAATTGACCCATAACATCTATGTCAGCCTTTACTGTCTGAATACATTTTAAACTACTCGCTTTCTAGATGATCCCTCTAGAAGAGGAGGATTATAACACTCTTTCTAGTTACTTCGTTCTCTATTTCTATTTGAACGAATCCTGAGGAAAATAATTTTATTTCCACCGAGCTAAACAATATATCGATGTCTCTAGTAAACCAAAGCCATCGTTTAATAGCTATTTTGCTTCAATCTCCCCTCTATAATCTATAAACAAAAAACAAATCTAAAATTGAAGATTTAGTTACGATTAGAAAAAAGCTTTCTTCATCCATAGATCCTTTTACTCATTCAATTGGAAGTAGTGATCCAAAAAAAAATTATGTTTCGTAATTTCATAATCCAATTTTTCAATTGCTAATTGATCCTTGTATAAAATATAAAAAGCACGAGAATGTATATTCTTCCTCGAATCTGTCATTGAGAGGTAAAGAATTAAATCCTTTTAAGAAATAAAGTTTTTTTTTTCGGAATCGGAATATGAAGAAAACCGAAGGACCCCTTAACTATGTAAGTGGTTATATAGAACGAATCACACTTTTACCACTAAACTATACCCGCTACAATGCTATTATTATCTATAAATGGATCTTTTGTCGAATCGGATGTAATCAATACAGGATCAGACAAGAATTATTAAAAATGAAGTGTTGACGTGTTTTGTTGGGTACTTAATGCGATTAAGAAAAGGGTGCTAAAAAAAAATAATCAAAAATCAGAAATGATACTTGAATTCCCTATCATAGGAATAGAAAGAATCCTCCTTATAATTTAAGATTTCTTATTGTTGTTGCTTCAATAACATTTTTAAATTCAGCTAATTATCTATGATTATGATTCAGTGGAACAAAAAAAGGCCCGGCTAGGTACTGACCCGGCCAGGCCATGGAAAAGCCCTTATCCGACAAAAATAACGAGGTATTCTTTTTTTTTTATCATTAAATAATTTTGCGAGCCCGTACTTTAGAGTTGGAATTGCTGATAAACGTGATATATATATAATTATATAAATTATAGAACTTTTATTTTTATTCGAATTTAATTAAATAGAGATATTAATTAGACTAAACTATACTATCTTTTTAAGATATAAGTCGATTTAAATTTTAATAAGGATAAAGAGATAATTTCAATCCTTACTTTATATGTAATGTAACATAGTTATTATCCGTTTTCAATTGGGAGAGATGGCTGAGTGGACTAAAGCGTCGGATTGCTAATCCGTTGTACGAGTTATTCGTACCGAGGGTTCGAATCCCTCTCTTTCCGTTTCCCTGGATCGCTTGATATTTAAGTTATCTTTCGATCAAGTAAAAGTATTATTTGATGCTTATTCTTCACGTCCAGGATTACGTCCTGGATCATTAGATAAGAATCCGAAGATGAAGAGAGAAACAAAGAATATCACTACTGTGTAAACGAAGAGTTTGAGAGTAAGCATTACACAATCTCCAAGATCTTTTTTTTTTTTTTTAGAGAATAGATTATCCATTTTTATATCACATATCATATTTTGACACCATGAAAGGAAGTACTTTTTAAATTTTTAGACAGGGTATTTCTTTAGTAAAATTTGAATTTTACTAAAGAAATACCCGCAATACCGAATTGTGGGGTATCCTATATAAGATCTTTGACGAGAAAAGAAAAAGGTCATAATGAAGAAATGGGGTGATTCAAGAATTTCAATGTTTCAACTAAAGGTTCAGACTCTAAGACTTAATTCAAAATTTCATCGAAAACTTACAGCAGCTTGCCAAACAAAGGCTAAAAGAAAAAACAGCAAAGGTATGACCGGCATAAAATCGACAATTGGATTTAAAAAAGAGTAGGCCTCGGGTAATTTGGCCAAGAAAAAACTACTCAAATAAAGGGCAGGGTTAAGACAGATACCGCTAAAAATATTAAGCATAACAAATATTTTTTTCTTGGAGATAATTGTATTTTGATTGAGTTATTGATATCTTATTGATATAAGGCAAAAAATAATGAAGAAAGTAAAGTAGACCAAAAAATCCTTTCAACCCATTCACCCAATCAAAAGCCTTCAATTCTAAAAAGATAATATAAGAAATCATACGTTTATACAATACAATATCTTAATTAAATTATATGTAATGATCAATCAAGTCCAGTTTAATTCTATATTATATATATCTACATAGTGCATAGATATGTATTTGCATTGGAATTGACGAAAAACCAACACTCATATTAGTGTTTATTAGTGCAGAATTGAAATTTAAATGGGGCGTGGCCAAGTGGTAAGGCAACGGGTTTTGGTCCCGCTATTCGGAGGTTCGAATCCTTCCGTCCCAGAGCACCCATTATATCATATCCGTAAAACTCTTGCTTTTTTGAACAAGACTCTCTTTAAGATCTTTAATTTGAATTTAAGAGTGGAGTAGTGGCTATAATATGATTCTTGTTTATCATTTTTACTTATCTGATTCAGAGAATAATATTGTTTTATCAAACTAAATTGCGTTCGAATGAGACAGAGATGTAACTTAATCTACTTAATCTAGTTGTTTTGTTATCTAGGTCAGATAGGAACATAGACCCCACACCACACTAGTTTGAATAAAAAAAGTTGGACAGACTATCATTGTATGCCTGTGCCCATCCCTCTCTGCTATTCCTATTGAAATGAATTTCGGTACCCTATCCTATATATTTTCGTTTTAATATTTAATTGAAATACATATATCTATGTATCTGTCTGAATCTCATTAACAAATTAACAAACGATCAAGTAAATTACATATGTAACAGATCTGTTTTCTTTGCACCGAGTTTTTTGTCATTTTTTGTTTGGGTCTAAGAGTTCTATAAATTGTTGTAAAATTTGAGGCGAGGGATTATTCATACATTCTATTAAATTCGATTTTTGGGGGGGGTCTAGGAAGGTTACAGAAAACTTATGGAACCTCAAGTCAAATACAATGCATGGTATCATTCTATTTCCGTACCAACGGCCTTTTTTTGTATTTTGTGAAAAAAAAAACTTATGATCACTTAAATTGGAATCGTCAATTATTGAATATCCGGGATTAAATTACTTGCAGTGACCGTTCTTCCTTTTATTTGCTACCTATGGGATTTAAAAATTAGTGCTGAGACGTTTTCAGAAACTAACTACCCATTCATATCTATTTCTATTATAGATATAGAAGGACAAAAGTACAGATTTCTTATTATTTAGCGATCGCACTAATGACTATTCATGATTCCATAATTGAATCAATTAAATACTAGTTCCGAACTAGAGGAATGTTATGGTAAAACTTCGTTTGAAACGATGTGGTAGAAAGCAACGTGCGACTTGAAGGACATGATCAGCTGTGGATGTAATAATCCACCATTTTATTACGAATAGAAGTGCTCTTGACTCGACATCCTTTGTTCTGCTCGACTAGAACCCATCAGTTTTTTCTTGGGTTGTAATGTAAAAAAGGGGTTATTATAGTTACATGATGGAGCTCGAGTAGAAAGTATTGAGTCATTTCTATTGAGTCATTTCTCAAGGGTAAGGGTCTAGGGTTAGTGTCAATTAATAAGTTTGAACAACTTCGTAAATATAGCTTCTATATAGAAATTGAAAGGATTCCATTTTAGAAAGTTTCAAATCTAAATCTAAAAAAAAGTAAAATTTGTTGGACTTGGTAAAACTTTTTCAATCAAAAGTGGAACACGCGTGAATCAACCGTTCTGATGATTCTTTGATAGAACGAAATCACAAAAAAGGTATGTTGCTGCCATTTTGATAAGGATTAAGGATCACCGAAGTAATGTCTAAACCCAATGATTCAAACAAAAGATAAAGGATCCTGGAACAAGTAAACACCATTTTTCATTGTCTCAACAACTAAATATGAAGAATAAAACAGATTCTAAACGAGACAAGAAGGGGGCTAGAGACCACTCAAAAAATGAAATAGCTTAGGGATTGTGAGCTATTTGAGAGTTATCCCACTTGAGTTATGAGTACAATTTTTTGTTTTACATTTCTAAATGAAAAAAATTGAAATCTTTAATCATAGTCTAATTGATTTGATGATTTTATGGATCTATTTGACATTCTAATTTTATACATAGACATAATTTTCTCGAGCCGTACGAGGAGAAAACCTCTTATACGTTTCTAGGGGGGGTATTTTAATCTATCCCAATGAGCCGTCTATCGAATCGTTGCAATTGATGTTCGATCCCGAAGAGAGGGGAGAGATCTCCGGAAAGTTGGTTTTTATGATCCGATAAAGAATCAAACTTATTCAAATGTTCCTGCTATTCTATATTTCCTTGAAAAAGGCGCTCAACCTACAGGAACTGTTCATGATATTTCAAAGAAGGCGGAGGTTTTTAAGGAACTTCCCTTTAATCAAACAAAATGAAAATAAAGAGTATAAGCTTTTCTCTACTTCTCTAACTCCGCCTTTTCGTATTGTTCCCATAGAATCCCCTGTTCTAGTGGTATTGGTAGATAACGACAAAAAGCGAAGGGGGATATTCCCAAAATAGAGGGACTAGATGAAGAAATTGGATCTCGAAATCTAAAATTATGACATTATCTGCAATCGACTGGTTTTCATTGGAACTCTACTAACAAATAATAATAACCACGGAATCAAACTTGCTTATTCGCTCAACTTATATTGATTGAAGAACTCGGATTTTTTTTTTTACTACTTTTTATTCCTTGATCTACTATCTACACCTTTTTGCATCTATGTAGTGCCAATCCAACACCAGTCCTTATAGTGAATATTTTAATTATTTCCATTTTTGTATTCACATTTATATTGACAACAGTGTATCGAACAAATATAATTTGATCGTGTATAAGTATAAATCTTTTCTTGACATAGGTTCGGTTTTTTATTTTACTTCGTTCAATTGATGGGTTCGTTGAATTCTCTGTGATACAATAATTTTTAATTTTTTATTGGAGTGAAAAAAAAAAGAAAGGGAGGTTGATTCACTTGTACATTTATATCTATTCTAAATTCTAATTATATGCAAATTTAGTATATTTGCATCTGATCTCTTCATTTTTATATTCAGTTCAGAAGCGATTTAATTTTGAGATTTCTTTTTGTATTCTTAGTTTAAAATAAAATGTTTTGATTGTGTAATGGCACTCAAATTTAGTTATATTTTTTTACTGTATTGACATTTACACATCCTATTGTTTTTAGATTTTTGGGTTGCTAACTCAACGGTAGAGTACTCGGCTTTTAAGTGCGGCTAGTATCGTTTATACATTTGGATGAAGCAAGGGATTCGTCCATACCATCGGTAGAGTTTGTAAGACCACGACTGATCCTGAAAGGGAATGAATGGAAAAAATAGCATGTCGTAGCAATAGATAATTCTGAGAATATTGCATTCTTACCGGATCGGTACAAAGACTTGTTTGAAGGCTTGGATCGGGGCGGAACAAAATGAATTTAAAGTTGGGTCGAGTGAATAAATGGATAGAGCCCTCTGGCTCTAATTATAGGGAAACAAAAAAGCAACCGGCTTCTGTTCTTAACTTTGAATGATTACCCGATCTAATTAGATAGACGTTAAAAATGGATTAGTGCCTGATGCGGGAACGGCTTCTCCTATGCCTATGAGTGGATTATCCTTTTTTTATGAATCCTAACTATGTTGATATTCTCCATTTATGCATTGGAGAGGAATGTGTAAAAGAAGCAGTATATTGATAAAGATAATTCAATTCTTTCCAAAATCAAAAGAGCGATTGGGTTTAAAAAATAAAAGATTTCTAACCATCTTGTTATCCTATAACTAACATAAACCTATTAGATGAAAAAAAAAGAGGATGGAGAGTCCGTTGATGAGCTTACCTGTCTCCGAGGTATATATTATTTTATTATTATACTACGTTTTGACCGTATCGCACTATGTATCATTTGATAATCCAAGAAGTATCTTATGCCTATCTTTGGTTCAAATCTAATTTCAAATGGGGGAATTTCAACGATATTTTGAACTCGATAAATTTTTGAAACAGGACTTACTATATCCGCTTATCTTTCAAGAGTATATTTATGCACTGGCTCATGATCATGTTTTAAATAGATTCATTTTGGTGGACAATTTTGGTTATGATAATAAATCCAGTTCACTAATGGTGAAACGTTTAATTACTCGAATGTCTCAACAGAATCCTTTGCTTATTTCTGCTAATGAGTCAAACCAAAACCTATTGTTGGGGCATAACAAAACTTTAGATTCGCAAATGATATCAGAGGGATTTGCAGTTATTGGGGAAATTCCCTTTTCCCTAAGATTAGTATCTTCCTTAGAAAGGAAAGAAGAAATAGGCAAATCTCAAAATTTACGATCAATTCATTCACTATTTCCGTTTTTAGAAGACAATTTTGTACATTTAAATTATGTGTCAGATATACTAATACCCTACCCCATCCATCTAGAAATCGTTGTTCAAACTCTTCGCTCCTGGTTGAAAGACGCCTCTTTTTTCCATTTATTACGCTTCCTTCTCTATGAGTATCAGAATTGGAATAGTCTTATTATTCCAACTCCAAAGAAATCAAGTTCCATTGTTTCAAAAAAGAATAAAAGATTATTCTTGTTTATATATAATTCTTATGTATGTGAATACGAATCCATCTTCATTTTTCTTTGTAACCAATTTTATCATTTACGATCAACATCTTCTGAAACTCTTTTTGAACACCTTTTTTTCTATGGAAAAAGAAAAGCTCTTGTAGAAGT